GTTGGCGTAGCTTAACTAAAGCATAACACTGAAGCTGTTAAGATGGACCCTAGAAAGTCCCGCGAGCACAAAGGCTTGGTCCTGACTTTACTATCAGCTCTAACTGAACTTACACATGCAAGTCTCCGCATTCCTGTGAGGATGCCCTTAATCCCCTGCCCGGGGACGAGGAGCCGGCATCAGGCACGCCCCGGCAGCCCAAGACGCCTTGCTAAGCCACACCCCCAAGGAAACTCAGCAGTGATAAATATTAAGCCATAAGCGAAAGCTTGACTTAGTTAAGGTTAAGAGGGCCGGTAAAACTCGTGCCAGCCACCGCGGTTATACGAGAGACCCTAGTTGATAACTACCGGCGTAAAGAGTGGTTACGGAAAAATATTCAATAAAGCCGAACACCCCCTCAGCCGTCATACGCACCTGGGGGCACGAAGATCTACTGCGAAAGCAGCTTTAATTATGCCTGAACCCACGACAGCTACGACACAAACTGGGATTAGATACCCCACTATGCCTAGCCGTAAACTTTGATGAAAACATACAACTGACATCCGCCAGGGAACTACAAGCGCCAGCTTAAAACCCAAAGGACTTGGCGGTGCCTCAGACCCACCTAGAGGAGCCTGTTCTAGAACCGATAACCCCCGTTCAACCTCACCACCTCTTGTTTCCCCCGCCTATATACCACCGTCGTCAGCTTACCCTGTGAAGGCCTTATAGTAAGCAAAATGGGCAAAACCCAAAACGTCAGGTCGAGGTGTAGCGCATGGGGTGGGAAGAAATGGGCTACATTCTCTAAATTAGAGCACTACGAACCACGCTGTGAAACCAGCGTCCAAAGGTGGATTTAGCAGTAAATAGAAAATAGAGAGTTCTCTTGAAACTGGCTCTGAGGCGCGCACACACCGCCCGTCACTCTCCCCGAGTTCAATTAATCCTTCTAACTAAGAAGTTAACCGAACAAAGGGGAGGCAAGTCGTAACATGGTAAGTGTACCGGAAGGTGCGCTTGGAATAACCAGAGTGTAGCTAAAATAGGAAAGCACCTCCCTTACACCGAGAAGACATCCGTGCAAATCGGGTCACCCTGAGCTGACTAGCTAGCCAACACATTTGGTCTAACACCACAACATACATATCCCTATAAAACTTAAAATTAAGTCAACAAACCATTTTTCCACCTTAGTACGGGCGACGGAAAAGGAAACATTCGAGCAACAGAAAAAGTACCGCAAGGGAAAGCTGAAAGAGAAATGAAACAACCCATTTAAGCCTAGAAAAGCAGAGATTAAATCTCGTACCTTTTGCATCATGATTTAGCCAGCAAACCTGAGCAAAGAGAACTTTAGTTCAGGCCCCCGAAACTAGACGAGCTACTCCGGGACAGCCTATTATAGGGCCAACCCGTCTCTGTGGCAAAAGAGTGGGACGAGCCCCGAGTAGAGGTGACAAACCTATCGAGCCTAGTTATAGCTGGTTGCTTAGGAAATGAATAGAAGTTCAGCCTCCTGGCTTTCTTAGGACCTCAAGGTAAAACTAACCTTGTCCCAAAGAAACCAAGAGAGTTAATCAAAGGAGGTACAGCTCCTTTGAACAAGGACACAACCTTAACAGGCGGCTAAGGATCATAATTACTAAGGCGACCTGTTACAGTGGGCCTAAGAGCAGCCACCTGCATAGAAAGCGTTAAAGCTCAGACAGATATAAGCCTCTTATCCTGATAAGAAATCCTACCCCCCTAACCGTACTAAGCCGTTCCATGCCCCCATGGAAGCGATTATGCTAGAATGAGTAATAAGAGAGAACAACTCTCTCCCAGCACATGTGTAAGTCGGACCGGACCCACCACCGACAAATAACGAACCCAAACCAAGAGGGAACTGTAAGCCAGAATAAACATCCAAGAAGAACCTGCATCTATAAATCGTTAACCCCACACAGGAGTGCTTACAGGGAAAGACCTAAAGGAAGAGAAGGAACTCGGCAAACACAAGCCTCGCCTGTTTACCAAAAACATCGCCTCTTGCAAATCAAAGCATAAGAGGTCCCGCCTGCCCTGTGACTATGGGTTTAACGGCCGCGGTATTTTGACCGTGCGAAGGTAGCGCAATCACTTGTCTTTTAAATGAAGACCTGTATGAATGGCATCACGAGGGCTTAGCTGTCTCCTCTTCCAAGTCAATGAAATTGATCTGCCCGTGCAGAAGCGGACATAAACACATAAGACGAGAAGACCCTATGGAGCTTTAGACACCAGGCAGATCACGTCAAGTAACCTTAAATTAACAGGTAAAAACACAGTGACCCCTAGCCCCTATGTCTTTGGTTGGGGCGACCGCGGGGGAAAACAAAGCCCCCATGTGGACTGGGGGCACTGCCCCCACAACCAAGAGCCACAACTCTAAGTACCAGAATTTCTGACCAAAAATGATCCGGCGAACGCCGATCAACGGACCGAGTTACCCTAGGGATAACAGCGCAATCCTCTCCCAGAGTCCCTATCGACGAGGGGGTTTACGACCTCGATGTTGGATCAGGACATCCTAATGGTGCAGCCGCTATTAAGGGTTCGTTTGTTCAACGATTAAAGTCCTACGTGATCTGAGTTCAGACCGGAGTAATCCAGGTCAGTTTCTATCTATGAAGTGATGTTTCCTAGTACGAAAGGACCGGAAAGAAGGGGCCCATGCTTAAGGCACGCCCCACCCCCACCTGATGAAGGCAACTAAAACAGCCAAGGGGGCACACCAAAATGGCCCAAAAGAACGGCGCGCTAAGGTGGCAGAGCCCGGTAATTGCGAGAGGCCTAAGCCCTCTTTCTCAGAGGTTCAAACCCTCTCCTTAGCTATGATTACCACCCTAATTACCCACGTTGTTAACCCACTCGCATACATCATCCCCATCCTTTTAGCAGTTGCTTTCCTCACCTTACTCGAACGAAAAGTCCTTGGGTATATACAACTTCGAAAAGGACCAAACATCGTCGGTCCATACGGATTACTTCAACCTATCGCGGACGGCCTAAAACTATTTATTAAAGAACCGGTTCGACCATCCACCTCCTCCCCCTTCCTATTTCTCGCTACACCTATACTTGCCCTCACACTCGCACTAACCCTATGGGCCCCTATACCCATCCCCTACCCTATTACCGACCTAAATCTAGGGGTACTGTTTATCCTCGCACTCTCCAGCCTAGCCGTATATTCTATTTTAGGCTCAGGATGAGCTTCAAATTCCAAATACGCTCTAATTGGAGCTCTACGAGCAGTAGCACAAACCATCTCCTACGAAGTCAGCCTAGGACTAATCTTACTCAGCGTAATTATCTTTACAGGAGGATTTACACTCCAAACCTTCAACGTAGCCCAAGAAAGCATCTGACTACTCGTACCAGCCTGACCCCTTGCCGCCATATGGTATATCTCTACCCTAGCTGAAACAAACCGCGCACCCTTTGACCTCACAGAAGGAGAATCAGAATTAGTCTCCGGGTTTAATGTAGAATACGCCGGAGGGCCATTCGCCCTCTTCTTTCTAGCCGAATACGCTAATATCCTTCTAATAAATACACTCTCGACCATTTTATTTTTAGGCGCGTCCCACATCCCCGCCTTCCCCGAATTAACAGCCGTAAATCTAATAACAAAAGCCGCCCTCCTTTCCGTTGTATTTTTATGAGTACGAGCCTCCTACCCCCGATTTCGATACGACCAGCTCATACACTTAGTTTGAAAAAGCTTCTTACCTTTAACACTAGCTCTTGTCCTATGACACCTAGCGCTTCCAACCGCAACAGCAGGCCTCCCCCCTCAACTTTAAACCCCAAGGAATTGTGCCTGAATGTTTAAGGACCACCTTGATAGCGTGGCTGATAGGGGTTCAAGTCCCCTCAATTCTAGAGAGAAGGGGCTCGAACCCATCCTCAAGAGATCAAAACTCTTGGTGCTTCCACTACACCACTTTCTAGTAAGGTCAGCTAATTAAGCTTTCGGGCCCATACCCCGAATATGTTGGTTAAAATCCTTCCCTCACTAATGAACCCCTACGTACTTACCATCTTACTCTCTAGCCTAGGCCTGGGCACAGTCCTCACCTTCGCCAGCTCCCACTGACTCCTTGCATGGATAGGCCTAGAAATCAACACCCTCGCCATTATCCCAATCATAGCGCAACAACACCACCCCCGAGCAATTGAAGCCACAACCAAATATTTTTTGACACAAGCAACAGCCGCAGCAATAATCCTCTTTGCCAGCACTACCAACGCTTGGCTGGTGGGAGAGTGAGAAATTCACCAGCTATCCCACCCCCTAGCAACCACCACAGCAATACTAGCCCTCGCACTTAAACTTGGCCTAGCACCCGTTCACTTCTGACTACCAGAAGTCCTTCAGGGACTTGAACTCACCACAGGACTAATCCTCTCAACTTGACAAAAACTCGCACCTTTCGCACTTATAATTCAAGTGGCCCCAACTATCAACTCTTCTCTACTTATTGCGATAGGCCTCCTATCGACACTTGTAGGGGGCTGAGGGGGACTCAATCAAACCCAACTACGTAAAATTCTAGCTTATTCTTCAATTGCCCACTTAGGATGAATAGTACTAATTCTACAATACGCACCCTCCCTGACACTCCTCAGTCTCTTCCTCTACATTATCATAACATCTTCAGCATTCCTCACACTAAAAACCAACAACTCCCTCACCATTAATACACTAGCGACTTCATGAACTAAGTCCCCAACTCTTGCCGCACTGACCGCTCTCGTATTACTATCCCTAGGGGGCCTCCCCCCTCTCTCAGGCTTTATACCTAAATGGCTTATTTTACAGGAACTCACAAAACAAGAACTCCCACTATCCGCCACACTCGCTGCTATAACAGCCCTCCTCAGTCTTTACTTTTACCTACGTCTCTGTTATGCCATAACTCTCACTATTTACCCCAACACTCTAGCCGCCACCACCCCCTGACGCCTCAACTTCACCTTCATTACCCTCCCCCTTTCAATCGTTACTATCTTGGCCCTAGGCCTGCTTCCCCTCACTCCGGCTGTAACCGCAATACTAACCTTGTAACAAGGGCTTAGGATAGCACTAAGACCAAGAGCCTTCAAAGCTCTAAGCGGGAGTGAAAATCTCCCAGCCCTTGTTTAAGACCTGCAGGACTTTATCCCACATCTTCTGAATGCAACCCAGACACTTTAATTAAGCTAAAGCCTTTCTAGGTGGGAAGGCCTCGATCCTACAAACTCTTAGTTAACAGCTAAGCGCTCTATCCAGCGAGCATCCATCTACTTTCCCCCGCCACCGGGGTGGCGAGGCGGGGGAAAGCCCCGGCAGGCTATTAGCCTACTTCTTAAGATTTGCAATCTAACGTGTGGTACACCACAGGGCTTGATAAGGAGAGGACTTAAACCTCTGTCCATGGAGCTACAATCCACCGCTTAAACTCTCAGCCACCCTACCTGTGGCAATCACACGATGATTTTTCTCAACCAACCACAAAGACATTGGCACCCTCTATTTAGTATTTGGTGCCTGAGCCGGGATAGTCGGCACCGCCCTAAGTCTCTTGATTCGGGCAGAACTCAGCCAACCCGGCGCCCTCCTAGGGGATGACCAGATTTATAACGTAATTGTTACAGCCCATGCCTTCGTAATAATTTTCTTTATAGTCATACCAATTATGATCGGCGGCTTTGGAAACTGATTAATCCCTCTCATAATCGGAGCCCCCGACATAGCATTCCCCCGAATGAATAACATAAGCTTCTGACTCCTCCCTCCGTCCTTTCTTCTCCTCCTAGCCTCGTCTGGAGTTGAAGCCGGCGCTGGCACAGGATGAACAGTCTACCCCCCTCTAGCCGGCAATCTTGCCCACGCAGGAGCTTCCGTTGACTTAACTATTTTCTCCCTCCATTTAGCTGGTATTTCCTCAATTTTGGGGGCCATTAATTTTATTACGACCATTATTAACATAAAACCCCCAGCCATCTCCCAATATCAAACTCCACTTTTTGTTTGGGCCGTGTTAGTCACCGCCGTCCTCTTATTACTCTCCCTCCCTGTTTTAGCAGCAGGCATTACTATGCTACTCACAGACCGAAATCTTAATACCACTTTCTTTGACCCGGCAGGCGGAGGGGATCCAATCTTATACCAACACCTCTTTTGGTTCTTTGGCCACCCAGAAGTCTATATTCTTATTCTCCCAGGCTTTGGTATAATTTCGCACATCGTTGCGTACTACTCTGGCAAAAAAGAACCCTTCGGGTATATGGGCATAGTCTGAGCTATGATGGCCATCGGACTCTTAGGCTTTATCGTTTGAGCCCACCATATGTTTACTGTCGGGATAGACGTAGACACTCGTGCCTACTTTACATCTGCCACCATAATTATCGCTATTCCAACTGGGGTAAAAGTATTTAGTTGACTAGCCACACTACATGGTGGCTCAATCAAATGAGAAACACCGCTTCTTTGAGCCCTAGGATTTATTTTCCTCTTTACAGTAGGAGGACTCACGGGCATTGTCCTTGCTAACTCCTCACTAGATATCGTTCTCCACGATACTTACTATGTAGTCGCCCACTTCCACTATGTCTTATCTATAGGAGCTGTCTTTGCCATCATAGGCGCTTTCGTACACTGGTTCCCACTATTTACAGGCTACACCCTCCATAGCACATGAACCAAAATCCACTTCGGGATTATGTTTATCGGCGTAAATCTGACCTTTTTCCCCCAGCATTTCCTGGGCCTTGCAGGGATACCCCGACGATACTCCGACTACCCAGACGCCTATACACTCTGAAACACTGTCTCCTCAATCGGATCCCTTGTCTCCCTAGTTGCTGTAATTATATTCCTGTTTATTCTTTGAGAAGCCTTTGCTGCTAAACGAGAAGTAGCATCAATTGAACTAACTTCAACAAACGTAGAATGACTACACGGATGCCCTCCACCCTACCACACATTTGAAGAACCAGCATTTGTCCAAGTACAAGCAAGTTAACGAGAAAGGGAGGAATTGAACCCCCATTTGCTGGTTTCAAGCCAACCGCATAACCACTCTGCCACTTTCTTCCATAAGACACTAGTAAAACTAGTCTATTACACTGCCTTGTCAAGGCAAAATTGTGGGTTAAAACCCCGCGTGTCTTAAGCACTTAGCTAGAATGGCACATCCCTCACAACTAGGATTCCAAGACGCGGCCTCCCCTGTAATAGAAGAACTCCTTCATTTCCACGACCATGCTCTTATAATTGTTCTTCTTATCAGCACACTAGTGCTTTATATCATTGTAGCAATAGTCTCTACTAAACTCACTAACAAATATATCCTTGATTCTCAAGAAATCGAAATCATTTGAACCGTTCTCCCGGCAATTATCCTTATTCTTATCGCCCTCCCCTCCCTTCGGATTCTTTACCTTATAGACGAAATTAATGACCCACACCTTACTATTAAAGCAATGGGCCACCAATGATATTGAAGCTATGAATACACCGACTACGAAGACTTAGGCTTTGACTCTTATATAGTCCCCACCCAAGATTTAGTGCCCGGTCAATTCCGTCTTCTAGAAACAGACCATCGAATAGTTGTCCCTGTAGAATCCCCAATCCGGGTTCTCGTCTCCGCTGAAGACGTCCTTCACTCCTGAGCCGTCCCTTCCTTAGGTGTAAAAATAGACGCGGTCCCAGGACGATTAAACCAAACAGCCTTTATTGCCTCTCGACCTGGAGTATTCTACGGACAATGTTCTGAAATTTGCGGGGCCAACCACAGCTTCATACCCATCGTTGTCGAAGCAGTGCCCCTAGAACACTTCGAGAAATGATCCACTATAATACTTGAAGATGCCTCACTAAGAAGCTAAATCGGGAATAGCGTTAGCCTTTTAAGCTAAAGATTGGTGGCCCCCAACCACCCCTAGTGACATGCCCCAACTCAACCCCGCCCCCTGATTTGCTATTCTAGTATTCTCATGACTGGTTTTCCTAACTGTTATTCCTCCCAAAGTACTCGGCCACACCTTCACAAATGAGCCTACTTCACAAAGCACTGAAAAAGCTAAACCTGAACCCTGAAACTGACCATGACACTAAGCTTCTTTGACCAATTTATGAGCCCCACATACCTGGGTATTCCACTTATTGCTGTAGCACTAACTCTTCCATGAATTCTTTTCCCAACCCCCTCCACCCGATGACTAAACAACCGCCTTATCACCCTCCAAGGATGATTTATCAACCGATTTACCCAGCAACTTCTTCTACCTCTCAACTTGGGGGGCCATAAATGAGCAGTTCTACTAACCTCCCTAATATTATTTCTAATTACCCTAAATATACTAGGACTTCTACCGTATACATTTACCCCCACCACACAACTCTCCCTAAATATAGGCCTTGCAGTTCCCCTATGACTCGCCACAGTAATTATTGGCATGCGAAACCAGCCCACCGCCGCCCTCGGCCATCTCCTGCCTGAAGGAACCCCCGTTCCCCTAATCCCCGTCCTCATTATTATCGAAACAATTAGCCTTTTTATCCGCCCCCTCGCCCTTGGTGTACGACTTACAGCTAACCTCACAGCAGGCCACCTCCTCATTCAACTAATCGCCACAGCAGCCTTTGTCCTCCTACCTATAATGCCTACAGTAGCAATCCTAACTTCTATCGTCCTATTCCTGCTCACCCTTCTTGAAATTGCCGTTGCCATGATCCAAGCCTATGTATTTGTCCTACTCCTAAGCCTCTACCTACAAGAAAACGTCTAATGGCACACCAAGCACACGCATACCACATGGTTGACCCAAGCCCCTGACCTCTAACCGGCGCAATCGCTGCCCTCTTACTTACATCAGGCACTGCAGTCTGATTTCACTTCCACTCACTCACACTACTAACCATAGGAAATATTTTATTACTTCTCACCATATACCAGTGGTGACGAGACATCATCCGGGAAGGCACCTTCCAGGGACACCACACACCTCCAGTCCAAAAGGGATTACGCTATGGTATAATCTTATTTATTACCTCCGAAGTATTCTTCTTCTTGGGGTTTTTCTGAGCCTTCTACCATTCTAGTCTCGCCCCCTCACCTGAATTAGGAGGTTGCTGACCCCCCACAGGCATTATTACTCTTGACCCCTTTGAAGTGCCGCTTCTTAATACTGCAGTCCTCCTAGCCTCTGGTGTAACCGTTACATGAGCCCATCACAGCATTATGGAGGGTGAGCGAAAACAAACCATTCAAGCCCTTACTCTCACCATCTTACTGGGATTCTACTTTACTTTCCTTCAAGGCATAGAATACTACGAAGCCCCATTTACAATCGCTGACGGCGTATACGGCTCTACTTTCTTTGTAGCCACAGGATTCCACGGCTTACATGTAATTATTGGCTCCACCTTTTTAGCCGTTTGCCTCTTACGACAAATTCAATATCACTTTACATCTGAACATCACTTTGGCTTTGAAGCTGCCGCCTGATACTGACACTTTGTAGACGTCGTATGACTATTCCTGTACGTCTCTATTTATTGATGAGGCTCATAATCTTTCTAGTATTAACACGTATAAGTGACTTCCAATCACCCGGTCTTGGTTAAAATCCAAGGAAAGATAATGAACTTAATTACAACAATTATTACCATCACCATCACATTGTCCGCAGTACTAGCCACTGTTTCTTTCTGACTACCACAAATTACACCTGATGCAGAAAAACTATCCCCCTACGAATGCGGATTCGACCCCCTGGGATCTGCCCGATTACCCTTCTCCCTGCGCTTCTTTCTAATCGCCATCCTGTTTCTCCTGTTTGATCTAGAAATCGCCCTCCTGCTCCCCCTTCCCTGAGGAGATCAACTCGCCACCCCAGCCCTCACACTTGCCTGATCCGCTGCCGTACTTGCTCTCCTTACCCTTGGCCTAATCTATGAATGAACCCAAGGGGGTCTAGAATGAGCCGAATAGGCAGTTAGTCCAAAACAAGACCCTTGATTTCGGCTCAAAAGACCATGGTTTAAGTCCATGACCGCCTTATGACACCAGTACACTTCAGCTTTACCTCAGCCTTTATCCTAGGGCTCATAGGACTCGCATTCCACCGTACCCATCTTCTCTCGGCCCTTCTATGCCTGGAAGGAATAATACTCTCTCTATTTATCGCCCTATCCCTCTGAGCCCTTCAAATAGAAGCAACCGGCTACTCAGTAGCCCCTATACTCCTACTAGCATTTTCAGCTTGTGAAGCCAGCGCGGGCCTAGCCCTACTAGTAGCAACTGCACGAACACACGGCACAGACCGCCTCCAAAGCCTAAACCTCCTTCAATGCTAAAAATCCTAATCCCAACACTCATGCTTTTCCCAACAATTTGACTCAGCCCCGCAAAATGGCTCTGAACAACATCAATTGCACAGAGTTTAGTTATTGCCCTAGCAAGTTTATCCTGATTTAAATGATCATCAGAAACCGGATGGTCCTCCTCCAACCTTTATTTAGCAACCGACCCCCTATCAACACCCCTACTAGTATTAACCTGCTGGTTACTTCCCCTAATAATCCTTGCTAGTCAAAACCATATTTCCCCTGAACCCTTAAATCGCCAACGAACCTACATCTCCCTTTTGGTCTCCCTCCAAACATTTTTAATCTTAGCATTCGGGGCCACAGAAATCATCATATTTTACATTATATTTGAAGCTACACTACTCCCGACTCTCATCATTATCACCCGATGAGGAAACCAAACAGAACGCCTCAATGCTGGCACCTACTTCTTATTCTACACCCTAGCTGGCTCCTTGCCCCTCCTCGTAGCCCTACTTCTTCTACAAAATGACAGTGGAACCCTATCTATATTTACCCTGCAATACACACAGCCTCTACACCTCTTAACATGAGGCGATAAATTATGATGAGCTGCCTGCCTATTAGCCTTCCTTGTTAAGATACCATTGTACGGCGTACACCTTTGACTCCCAAAAGCCCATGTAGAAGCCCCAATCGCAGGATCCATAATTCTGGCAGCTGTCCTCCTTAAACTTGGGGGGTACGGCATAATACGTATGATAGTTATACTAGACCCCCTGACCAAAGAACTAGCCTACCCCTTCATTGTTTTAGCCCTCTGGGGCATCATTATAACCGGTTCCATCTGCCTACGTCAAACAGACCTAAAATCACTAATCGCATACTCTTCAGTCGGCCACATAGGCCTAGTCGCAGGAGGTATCTTAATTCAAACACCCTGAGGATTTACTGGTGCAATTATCCTCATGATCGCACACGGCCTCGCCTCCTCAGCACTATTCTGCTTAGCCAACACAAGCTACGAACGCACACACAGCCGAACCATACTACTAGCTCGAGGAATACAAATAATTCTCCCCCTGATAACCACTTGATGATTTGTAGCTAGCTTAGCCAATTTAGCCCTCCCTCCCCTGCCTAACCTGATAGGAGAACTAATAATTATTACTTCCATATTCAACTGATCGCATTGAACCCTTCTTCTCACAGGGCTAGGCACACTAATTACAGCAAGCTACTCCCTTTATCTTTTCTTAATAACCCAACGAGGCCCCTTACCCTCCCACATCATTGCTCTTGAACCAACTCACACCCGTGAACACCTACTTATCACCTTACATCTCATCCCCATCATCCTCCTAATCCTAAAACCCGAGCTTATATGAGGCTGATGTTTCTGTAGATATAGTTTTAACCAAAACATTAGATTGTGATTCTAAAAACAGAGGTTAAAATCCTCTTATCCACCGAGAGTTATCTGTTGATGTTAGAGACTGCTAATCTTCTACCCCCTCGGTTAAATTCCGAGGTTCACTCGTGCTTCTAAAGGATAACAGCGCATCCATTGGTCTTAGGAACCAAAAACTCTTGGTGCAAATCCAAGTAGCAGCTATGCACCCGACCACACTCATCCTAAGCTCAACCCTTTTAATGATCTTCGCACTTCTCCTCTATCCTCTTATCACTACCCTTAATCCATCCCCACAACAAGAAAATTGAGCCCTCACTCACGTAAAGACTGCTGTCAAAATGGCTTTCTTAGTGAGCCTACTCCCTCTTTTTATTTTTCTAGACCAAGGAACCGAAACAATTGTCACTAACTGACAATGAATAAACACTACAACTTTCGACATCAACCTTAGCTTTAAATTCGACCACTACTCTATCATTTTTACCCCAATTGCCCTGTATGTAACTTGATCTATTCTCGAATTCGCATCCTGGTACATGCATGCCGACCCCAATGTCAACCGATTCTTTAAGTACCTTCTCCTCTTCTTAATTGCCATAATTATCTTAGTAACCGCTAACAACATGTTTCAACTATTTATTGGCTGAGAAGGAGTTGGCATTATATCGTTCCTCCTCATCGGGTGATGATACGGCCGAGCTGACGCCAACACAGCCGCCATACAAGCTGTGATTTATAACCGAGTCGGAGATATTGGACTTATCTTAAGCATAGCCTGATTCGCAACAAACCTTAACTCCTGAGAAATTCAACAAATATTTGCCTCTTCAAAAGAACTCGACCTCACACTCCCACTCATAGGCCTCATTCTAGCCGCCACCGGCAAATCAGCACAATTTGGACTTCATCCGTGACTTCCCTCAGCGATAGAAGGTCCTACGCCGGTATCTGCCCTACTTCACTCTAGCACCATAGTAGTTGCGGGTATTTTCCTACTAATTCGACTCCATCCCCTTATAGAAAATAACCAAACAGCCCTAACTACCTGCCTATGTCTAGGAGCACTAACTACACTATTTACCGCTACTTGTGCCTTAACACAAAATGACATCAAAAAAATTGTTGCATTCTCTACATCCAGTCAACTAGGACTAATAATAGTCACAATCGGACTTAACCAGCCCCAGCTAGCCTTCCTCCATATCTGCACCCACGCATTCTTTAAAGCTATGCTCTTCCTATGCTCCGGCTCAATCATCCATAGCTTAAACGATGAACAAGACATTCGAAAAATAGGGGGCATACATAACCTCACCCCTTTTACTTCTTCCTGCCTTACAATTGGAAGCCTAGCACTTACTGGCACTCCATTCTTAGCGGGCTTCTTTTCCAAAGACGCCATCATTGAAGCCTTAAACACCTCTCACCTTAACGCCTGAGCCCTCACTCTAACCTTGCTGGCTACCTCCTTCACTGCCATTTATAGCCTCCGAGTAGTCTTCTTCGTTTCAATAGGACACCCCCGCTTTACAGCTACAGCCCCTATTAATGAAAACAACCCCTCCGTTATTAACCCCATCAAACGACTAGCCTGAGGAAGCATTATTGCAGGACTTGTAATCACCTCAAACTTCCTCCCCTCCAAAACCCCCGTCATAACCATACCCCTCCCATTGAAGCTCGCCGCCCTCCTAGTTACCATCTCAGGCCTTCTTATCGCATTAGAACTTGCATCCCTAACTAATAAACAATTTAAAACTACACCCAATCTCGCTACCCACAACTTCTCCAACATGCTAGGGTTCTTTCCAACCATCATCCACCGATTGGCCCCCAAACTAAACTTAGTCCTGGGACAAACCATTGCTAGCCAAATAGTAGACCAAACATGATTTGAAAAAATCGGCCCAAAGGGAATTGTATCGACTCACCTGCCTATGGTCACAACAACAAGCAATATTCAACAAGGCATAATTAAGACATACCTCACACTATTTTTCCTTTCAACAACCCTAGCTGTTCTACTCACATTAACCTAAACTGCTCGAAGCGCCCCCCGACTCAACCCGCGTGTTAATTCCAATACCACAAAAAGTGTCAATAAAAGCACTCACGCACACACAATTAATATCCCACCCCCCTGAGAGTACATTAAAGCCACCCCACTTGTATCACCACGTAATACAGAAAACTCCTTAAACTCATCCACCGCCACCCACGAAGTTTCATACCACCCACTTCAAAATCAACCCGCCACCAGCACCACTCCCACCGTGTACACTACTACATACCCTAAAACCGAACGATCACCCCAAGACTCCGGAAAAGGCTCAGCAGCCAAAGCCGCTGAATAAGCAAACACTACAAGCATCCCCCCCAAATAAATTAAAAATAGTACCAAAGACAAGAAAGACCCCCCGTGACCCACCAGAACTCCACAACCCACACCTGCTGCTACGACCAATCCCAAGGCAGCAAAGTAGGGAGCAGGGTTAGATGCAACAGCCACAAGCCCTAAAACCAACCCTAAAAGAAATAAAGACACAATATAAGTCATAATTCCTGCTCGGACTTTAACCAAAACTAATGACTTGAAAAACCACCGTTGTTATTCAACTACAAGAACCTAATGGCCAACCTCCGAAAAACTCACCCCCTCCTAAAAATTGCTAATGACGCACTAGTCGATCTCCCAGCACCATCTAACATCTCAGTTTGATGAAACTTTGGCTCACTCTTAGGCTTATGTCTAGCCACCCAAATTCTTACCGGACTCTTCCTAGCCATACACTACACCTCCGATATCTCAACAGCCTTTTCCTCTGTTTGCCACATTTGCCGAGATGTTAGCTACGGCTGACTCATCCGAAACATTCACGCTAACGGAGCATCTTTCTTCTTTATCTGTATTTATATACATATCGCCCGAGGACTCTACTATGGTTCCTACCTATATAAAGAAACCTGAAATATCGGAGTCGTACTGCTACTTCTCACTATAATAACCGCCTTCGTGGGCTACGTTCTTCCATGAGGACAGATGTCCTTCTGAGGAGCCACTGTAATTACAAACCTTCTCTCCGCTGTCCCATACGTTGGAGGCGCCCTTGTACAATGAATTTGAGGCGGATTCTCTGTCGACAACGCCACCCTAACACGATTTTTCGCCTTTCACTTCCTATTCCCATTCGTTATTGCAGCTGCCACAGTACTCCACCTTCTATTTTTACATGAAACCGGCTCTAATAACCCAGCAGGTATCAACTCCGATGCCGATAAAATCTCATTCCACCCATACTTCTCATACAAAGACCTCCTTGGATTCGTAGCTATACTACTTGGCCTAACATCATTAGCTCTGTTCGCACCCAACCTCCTCGGAGACCCGGACAATTTTACGCCTGCCAACCCCCTAGTCACCCCACCTCATATCAAGCCCGAATGATACTTCCTATTCGCCTACGCAATCCTTCGCTCCATTCCTAATAAGCTAGGCGGAGTACTCGCCCTCTTATTCTCGATCCTGGTCCTTATAGTCGTTCCTATCCTCCATACCTCTAAGCAACGCGGACTAACCTTTCGCCCCCTAACCCAATTCTTATTCTGAACCCTAGTAGCAGACATACTGATCCTCACCTGAATTGGGGGGATACCTGTAGAACACCCATTCATTATCATCGGTCAAGTTGCCTCTGTAATTTACTTTACTATCTTCCTAGTTCTCGCCCCCTTGGCTGGCTGGGCTGAGAATAAAGCTCTTGAATGAACCTGCCCTAGTAGCTCAGCGCCAGAGCGCCGGTCTTGTAAACCGGAGGTCGGAGGTTAAAACCCTCCCTAGTGCTCAGAGAAAGGAGATTTTAACTCCCACCCTTAACTCCCAAAGCTAAAATTCTAAATTAAACTATCCTCTGATTTTTCAGCTATGTACAATAACAATTGTTGTACCTTGCTAACCCAATGTTATACTACATCTATGTATAATATTACATATTATGTATTTACCCATATATATAATATAGCATGTGAGTAGTACATCATATGTATTATCAACATTAGTGAATTTAACCCCTCATACATCAGCACTAACTCAAGGTTTACATAAAGCAAAACACGTGATAATAACCAACTAAGTTGTCTTAACCCGATTAATTGTTATATCAATAAAACTCCAGCTAACACGGGCTCCGTCTTTACCCACCAACTTTCAGCATCAGTCCTGCTTAATGTAGTAAGAACCGACCAACGATATATCAGTAGGCATACTCTTATTGATGGTCAGGGACAGATATCGTATTAGGCTGCATCTCGTGAATTATTCCTGGCATTTGGTTCCTATATCAAGGGCTATCCTTAAGAAACCACCCCCTGAAAGCCGAATGTAAAGCATCTGGTTAATGGTGTCAATCTTATTGCCCGTTACCCACCAAGCCGGGCGTTCTTTTATATGCATAGGGTTCCCTTTTTTTTTTTTTTCCTTTCAGCTTGCATATACAAGTGCAAGCAAAGAAGTCTAACAAGGTCGAACTAGATCTTGAATTCCAGAGAACCCATGTATCATGGTGAAATGATATTCTATAAAGAATCACATACTTGGATATCAAGTGCATAAGGTTAATATTTCACTTCATATATCTCTAAGATACCCCCGGCTTCTGCGCGGTAAACCCCCCTACCCCCCTACGCTGAAGGATCCTTATATTCCTGTCAAACCCCTAAACCAGGAAGTCTCAAATCAGCGCCAATCTTTTTATATACATTAATGAACTTTTTTGCCAATTTTATAGCATTTGGCACCGACTACACTATCATTAGCACCACTTTTATAATTAAAGTATACATTAATAAACTTTTCGCTAAATTTTATAACATTTAGCACCGACTCCACTGTCATTAGCACCCTCTCAATCAAACATATAAAGGCCTA